TAATGAAAGTAGATTATCTTTGCGTTCATTTTTAAACTTCCATAATCCCTTCCCGAACCAAACATGAATCTTTCGATTCATTTGGCTCTCACGCTCAATTACTTAGGGTAAATTCTCATAGCTTTTTTTTATGAATGTAATGAGCCTATCCTCTCTTCTTTATTCATAGTCAAAAAAAAATGAAAAATAATGCAAAACCAAAATACTTGGAGGACTCTTCTGACAAAATCAAAAATATGTAATTGTCAGCAAAGTTGTTTCTTTTTTTTTTCTTCAGTTCAAATCCAAAAAATTCTTCTTACTTATACATTACATAAGGGATAGGTCGTCGATTCAGCATTGGATAAAAGAGGGAAAATGCCCTTTTTTAGACTAAGCGGTTCAAATCATTTTATCGAGATGAGTGTTCTATATCGATAAAATATTCATTTTCAAACCATCTCTATATTAAATAGTGGTAGAAAGAGTACCATGCTGCGTCTAGACTTCAAACGGTTTGCTTTAACCATCTTAACAGCCTCACATTATTGGTTGCTAGAGAATCAAAATGGATTTGCCAATTAATCACGAAATGCTGTGGTTCTTCCATATAATTTCTTAAGAAGTAATTCGCGAGATTATGCACCTTTCTTTCCTAGTTATAACGGAAAAGGGTACAGCTGATTAGATCCAGCCTATTCTTGAAATAAACAACTCACACACACTCCCTTTCCAAAAAAGATCAATACACCAATCACTACACTTAGATTTATTGGATTTGTTGCTAAAATATCGGTATTAAATCCGAAACTCCCGGCAGATGGCCAGTGGCCCAAAGAAACGAAAGAATCGGTTACATTTTTCATATAATCTCCTCTTATAGATAGACTAAAAAATCGACCAGAGTTCTTTTTCTATCACTTTGCCCCTCTTTTTTATTTATTCTTTTTTTGAAATCGAGTCAAAAAATATTCGAGTTATAAAGTATGAACTACCCCCTTGATTGTTGAAACACCTCATAAAAAGAGTTTCCCTTGGACTACGAACGGGAAGGATGAAAGCGAGTCGGTATGCTAATTCCTCATCTGCAAATCAGCCCTTCCCGTAGGTTATTTTCTCAACCAATAAAGAATTGTAGGAGTAAAATCTTGATCTAATTTGAAAAAGCAAACGACAAGTCCAAGGCCATAAAATAGGAAAAATATGTATTTTTCCTATTTCTAAGATTAAACAATTAAACAAAAGGATTCGCAAATAAAAGTGCTAATGCTACAACCAATCCATAAATCGTTAAAGCTTCCATAAAAGCTAGACTAAGCAATAGAGTACCTCGTATTTTTCCCTCTGCCTCGGGCTGTCTCGCGATACCCTCTACGGCTTGACCCGCAGCAGTCCCTTGACCAACCCCAGGTCCAATAGAAGCAAGCCCTACGGCCAATCCAGCAGCAATAACGGAAGCAGCAGAAATCAGTGGATTCATGATAAGTTCCTCGTACCAACAAAAAGAAATGGTTAATGATACAATCAACCAATGAATTATGACTTAATTATTCCATTGATAGGATTCATCCAGTCGAAGTAACTAAGAACTTCGAATTTAAGTAATAATATTATTGAATCATCAGAACTACTTCGATATCTCTTTTTTCGTTTCTATCCACCGAGTTTTTGTGAATCCATAGAACTTTTGCTCTGCCATTTCTTGGTTCCGAGCTGTTATTTCAATTCTTCCATCTTTTCTTGATTTCATCTCTTTATTCAGCCAATTCACAGCCACAACGATACGAAAGGACTTCTATTGGAACCCAGTAGTAGGGCAAATGAAATCGATCTTTAGTTCATATATAAGTAGTCAATATCTAATATCACATATACATGTCTTTCTTCCATAACGTAAACCATTAGATTCAATCGGATTCGAGAATCAATCCATTTTTTTAGGAATCCCGTTTTTTGTAAATTCTTTTCTGCCTTCCGTTTTCTTTATCATTATTCCAACCGAATACAATCTAAATGGGCAAATCGAATTGATTAGGGCGAATTATTGCATAGAATTATCATTATTTGATTGCTCTAAGTTCATGCAATTTATTATTTATTAATATTGATATTGAATATTTTCTTTTGGTCAATTATTGAATAAAATCAACTGTAAAGGAGAATTCTTTCTCCTGTTTTTTATTTAATCACACGTCGTAAACATCGATTTGATTCAAATTATGATTTGCCTAAGAAGATTGGCTGACCAATATAATAGAAAGTGAATATTCGTCGAGGAAAGGTAGGATATTAAGTGGACGAAAGGAGAATTTTAGGAAAAAGATCTTTTAGATCTCTTTCCTTTTTTTTTACAACTCTCTAATATCGTAATTTTTGATTTTTTTGTTCCTATTGCTTTCTATCGTATATAGAGTCTTGTATATTTCTATTCCTTAAGTAAATCATCTTGAGCCGCACATACATTGCTTTGCACTAAGCTAAAAAAAAAGACTATTTCAATGATGGCCCTCCATGGATTCAC